CTGTAACTGGCATTCTTGTGATCGTTTTAATAGGTATTTTCTTTTACGGTTCGTATTCTGGATTGGGCTCATCCCTGTAGTAATTGGGTGAACCGAGGTATAGATATGAAAGTATAAGAACTCGACGGGACTTTCCTTCTCCCTTGAATTAGACAAACAAAGAAGGGGGAGGTCCCGTTAATTTCTTTATTTATTTTAATTATCATAATTCTTTTTCGTATAAATGAAAAAGGGATCCATGCAATGATGCTTTTTGGAAATTCATTTATTTGGTCATTCAAAACATCTATTTCTCGATAGTCTTCTTTAATTGACCCTTCCTAAAAGAAAGAAGGAATCACTTGATTTATTGAATCACACAATAGAATCGATATTTTTCTAGATCAAATATCGTGCAAGAAGTTCCATTTGTTCAATCAATTTTCCTCTATCTTTTTTTTTTCAGTTTGTCCACTACTATAGTAAGTAAAGTATATTATTAAAGTAGTATATTATATTATATTATTAAAGTAGTATATTATAAAATAAGGTATATTATAATTATATGCGTAATAATAATATAATAAAATAATCAATCTAAATCTAAAAAAAAAAAAAAAACAAAAATGAAATCTCGAAAAAAATGAAATTCCGACTAAGTCTTTGACGAAGGGAATCCAGACTCATTACTATTTCGGCACACGACAAGCAAGTATGTGTACAATTCCTTGTCGTGTGTCGAAGACCGGGAAGGCAACGAACCCCCCCCTAGAATCGTTTGTTCCCCTCATTTATCGTCTCTTTTCGTTATATTCCCCGCTTAGTCTAGTCTAGTCTAGTATCTAGTCGAATTTTATTCTAGAATCGAATAGAAAACTTTTGATACACTCTATGAAATTGAGGTATCATATGATATTTGATAATAGTGACATCATCCCAATTTCGATCGAAAAAAAAAGTAAAAAAAAGTCAAATAGCCCTCTTTGCAATAGATATATTCTAACTAAGAATGTAGTACAAGTAATTCCAGACTTCTCGTAGATGTAGAAAAATAGTATAAACAAAACAAGAGCCTTCTTATAATTTTTTTATTTCTTGATCATCCAAAACTGTCAAAGAATTATCAACAAAAATTTTGTTCTTGTTACGAACTTGATGTTGATAAATCCACGAATCTAGAAATTCATTTCGGACAATTGAACCTTCTCGAACTGTTTCTTTTTAAGAACTAAAAAGATTTGTGCCAAAATAACAGATGCAAAGAAGAACAAAAGACCTTGTACGCGCAATGGGTCTTGAAGTACTATTTCTGCATCTCCTTGACCAAATCCACCCACATTAGGATTACTTGTTAATGGTTGATCAAGTTTGATAGATTCACCCTCTGAAACAAGAAGTTCTGGTCCTGGAGGGATAACATCAACCACTTCACGTCCATCCGAGGCACCCACTATGGTTATTTCGTATCCACCCTTTTCTTTTCGAAAAATTTTCTTTACTATACCGGCTGCTGTAGCATTATAAACTGTATTATTACTCTTGCTTCCGTCAGGATAAATCTGGCCCCTCCCCCTGTTACCACCTACATATATCGGATATTTTAAGAAGTGAACATCTTTCTTAGTAGTAGGGTCCGGGGAAAGAATCGGAAAGGTGATTTCACTATATTTTTGCCCAGGAACAGGACCTATCACAATAATATTTTTTTTATTGGGGCGATAGCTCTGAAAAGAAAGATTGCCTATCTTTTCTTTCATCTCGGGAGAAATACGATCGGGCGGGGCTAACTCAAATCCCTCAGGTAAAATAAGAACAGCCCCCACATTCAAACCCCCCTTTTTGCCGTTAGCAAGAACCTGTTTTAGTTGCGTATCATAAGGAATTCGAACAACGGCTTCAAATACAGTATCAGGAAGAACCGCTTGTGGAACCTCAATATCCACGGGCTTATTAGCTAAATGGCAATTGGCGCATACAATACGCCCAGTTGCTTCTCGTGGATTTTCATAACCTTGCTGTGCAAAAATGGGATACGCATTTGAAATGGATGACCGAGTTATTATATATATCATGACCGATATGGAAATGGATCGAGTAATCTGTTCTTTTATCCAAGAAAAAGTATTTCTAGTTTGCATGGTCCAATCAATCGTTGATCCCGACAATTTCTACAATAAATTGGGTAGGTTGCTAGTATAGTTCCCTATCCACGATTCTGCTATTTACCTTACTGAACTGAATTTACTGAAATAATATTACTGGAATGTGGGATAAACTCCCCGCCTTGGGTGGGTAGAAATAGAAGGAGTAAGTACGATTTTGAATGCTTTGATTATGTACGAAGTAAGAAACATTATAATTCTAAATTCTAATTGGATTAATATCCGTATATCGTTTTTCTTTTCAATCATTCATTGAATGATAAATCACTACAAGCGATGGGGATACACGATTTAAATAACGGAAAATGCCATATTTTAAAATTGTATCTAGAATGACTGGAAAAGTGGAAACAAGACCAGATATAATTTGATCGTTATGCGCAAATCCAAAATCTTTGTAGATAGAGCCAATCATTAGTTCCCAACCGTGGGGTGAATGAAATCCGATACATAAATCGGTTAATAAAAGAATAGAAAAAGCTTTTATTGTGTCGCTTAAGTTATATAGGAATTCCTGAACCCAAGAGTTAAGAAGAATAAGTTCTTTATTTCCCAGAATAGAATACCCACTTAGAATAAGGAAACAGATTATATTTGTCGAGAAGTGCAAAATCATATGGATACAATCCTCATTGTGCATCTTGATCAATTGAATCATTTCATTGTGGATTCCTATACGAAGCTTTTGTAGATATGTTTCCGGGTATTCCTTTATCATTTCGTCCAACAAAAGGAGCTCCTCTAATTCGATGAATTTTTCTAGAAGACCCCTTTCTTGAATATCATTCAAAAAAGTTTCAGATTGATTAATATTCCACCAATTAGTAACCCAAGATTCCAGACTTTTTTGAAATGATAGAGAGATCCACCAGGGTAAAAATACTATAGATACAAGATATAGAAAGGGAATAAATGCTCTCTTTTTTTCCATTTTTTTTCATCTATAAATTGTTAACGAACCCGTCGCGCTCGTCGACTCTATGCGACCTAGTATTTCTATGAAACATGAGTTCTATTATTCTATTACAAAGTATCGAATCCATGAGTCTATTTTCTGTTTTTTTTGTTCTAATTTGTTAATTAGTCCTTGAATCTTGAAAAAACACAAAATTTAGAATAAAGAATCCACTCTGAATTCGAATGAATAAACAAAAAAATAGTGTTTCCAGATATTGCAATTGGTCCATCCAATTCGAAGCAATTCCTTCCTTTTAATGAATACGTGGGACATCCACTTCAATTAATGAATATTATTTTGATTTCAAGACGAGAGAACTTACTTGACTACCAAAATATCAATAATATCAATCAAATCTTTGGAAAAATTTCACAAGTTACCCCTAGCACAAAATAACGAATTGAGGGTCTGAATGTGATGATCAAAAATGGGTAGCAAAACAAAACAAAATTCGAATAATAAAATTCTCGTTATAATTATAAGAAAGCCAATTGTTTGATCATTAAAGAGAACAAAAGAAAGAATAAAAATAAAACGAAAGATTGCTAAATAATATAAGAAAAATACAGGATTTTTTTGTATTGTATCTAACCTATCAATTCTAACTACTGGGCCTAAAGAAAGTTATTTATTTCGATTTGATATATGGAATGAGTCCATTATTATTTCTATTTTTTACTTTTTTTTTATTACTGTTACTGAATTGAATTGAGAATTGAGTTGAGTCGATTTCCATACGAATAAAAAACCCCTTTTTGCAGACAAATTTGTAAACAAAAAAAAATTCTCCTTTTGGTTTTTATGTATACCCGTATACGTCTGTTTTGACCCGAATGGGTGTTCTGATTTAATTTCCGTTATTTACCTTACTTAGGGTACGCCATATAAAAAAGGATTGTAGATTTTTTATTTTATTCCGAGCTGAGAAAGAAAGCATTCATTTCAAAATACTTCATTCAATTGGTACACGCAGGAAATAGGCCAATTCAGCAGCTTTTTGTTCAATTTCTCGTGGAGTAAAATTCTCATCAGTACGGGTCAAGGGAATGGCCCCCTGACCTCTGATTTCCAGATAAAGGACACGACGAGTATAAATACCCTCTTTAAGTTCTATTCTAATGGACTGAATATCTTTTATAAGAAATCGGAGGAAGATGCGACGATTTTTTCCAGGAAATCCCCAACGAAAAATACATACTATTCCTTCTTTTCTATCGAATCGATCATAACCACTACCTACATTCCAAGAAATTGTACACCACAAATAGGAGCTAATAAAGAGGCCTGCGACCCCATAGAAAGACATCACGATCCCTTGTGGAAAAAAAATAACTTGCTGGGGGGGGAATAAAGATATCAAATTCCTACCAAGATAGCTGGAAATTCCAACTAATAAGAATCCTAATGAACCTAAAAAAAGGATAAATGCCCAGCAGAAATTACTTATTTTTCTAGATCCCGTTATAAGCTCTATCCATATACGTTCTGATCGCCAATTCATAGTAGATCGGGTTGCATTTTATTTGAATTGAAAGAATATCCCAAATGAATTTGACTTTCCTTATTCTTTTTATTTCCGATGTAACTCTCATCAACTAGTACCATTCTGATGTGAATCTTTACTTTTAACTAGTTAGATCAAAAATAATAAATCTACCCCTAATGTCATGTTTCCGCATGCACATGCATAAGGGCTCCTTCGTTTATGTTCGGAAGAAATCACGTGGTAGACCATTCTGCTAAATAGATATCTGTTTTATGATTCAAGTCTAAGTCTTGAAAAATTAGATTTGGCCCACAGGATCTAAACAATCTTGTTTTTTTGAACATGAAGGAATAAAGAAGCCATTGCAATTGCCGGAAATACTAGGCCTACTAGGGGCACAAAAATAGAGGGAAAGTTGATAGTTGTCATAGAATGGGTACCTCGATTTACTATATTGTACCTGTTTGTTATATTTTTTTTTTGTTATTATGTTATTATATTAATAAATTAATTCGAATTCGAATTCTATATCTATAGAAGTAGAAGTAAGTAGAGTATATATAATAAGTGCAAGGAATGTAGAACTAAAAAAATAACCTTTCCACATATAATATATGATAATCGACTTTATTATTCTTCATTTTTTCTTCTTTCTTTTGCTTCTACTAATTCAATAAAAAAAATAGAGGGATTTTAAATAAGGAAAAAGGGGATTCCCGGAAAATCCCGAAAGAGGAAAAAAGTGATTTATGAATTATATACATATGTCAAAATGGAAAAAGGGAACATGAAATTTTTTTTATTTGACAAATTTCGCAGAAGGAAAAAAAAGGTAAGAAGTCCTTCTTTTTTTTCCTTCTTATTGATAGGGGTTTCCTGATTAGTAATCGGAAATATAATGAATATATATTCTATATTCATTATATTTTTTTATTTTTTATATTCTACAAATAGGGCGTCGCCAGCTAAAAACTTCCATCCTTCTAGTTTTTACTTTGATTCCGATAAACCAAATACTTTGATTGAATTGACACAAATAATTGACCCTAATGCTTGGCTTGGGTTTTATTCAAAGGAAAAAAACCGTGCAGCTCAAGTAACTCACTTAGAGCGCTCTTTAAAAGATTACGTGGTAAGACTGGATCGAATAAACCCTTTTCGAATAAATTTTCGGTTGTTTGTGCACCTTCGGGTACTTCCTCCTTCAAAACTTCCTCAATTACTCTTTTACCCGCAAACGCAATTTCGGCGTCTGGTTCGGCAATAATAATATCCCCCAACATACCAAAACTGGCTGTCACACCACCACTAGTGGGCGATGCAAGAATTGATATATATAATAATTTTTTTTCGACCGGTTTATAGTGATAGTCGTACAAGGCAGAAGATATTTTAGCCATTTGCATTAAGCTCACGATGCCTTCTTGCATCCGTGCCCCTCCAGAAGCACATACTATAATAAGGGGTAGTGAATTTTTGGTAGCATATTCAATCAACCGGGTGATTTTTTCACCTACTACGGCTCCCATAGAACCCCCTATAAACCCAAAATCCATAACACCAATTGCTAAAGGAATACCGTTTAGTTCACCTATACCTGTTTGAATAGCTTCAGGTAACCCGGTCTCGTCTTGGTAAGAATCATAATAATCTATATAATTTATATCCTCTTCTTCATCATCTTCGGGCTCAAAATAATCAGATTCTGCGAACTCTTCTTCATCATCTTCGGGCTCAAAATAATCAGATTCTGCGAACTCTTCTTCCTTGGACTCTTCTTCCTTGGACTCTTCTTCCTTGGACTCTTCTTCCTTGGACTCTTCTTCCTTTTTCGAACCATCTCTCCGCTCGAATTCAGATTCGGATTCTAAATCATTAGATTCTGCGGACTCTTCTTCCTTGGACTCTTCTTCCTTTTTCGAACCTTCCTTATCTTTTTCCGAAATTTCTTCTAACCCGGTCTCTTTGGGGGATAAATCCATATGGTCCCGATAATATCTCCCTTCCAATCCAGAAGAATCACTAGAAGCTGCGGACTCTTCTTCCCTTTTCGAGCCTTCCTTTTCTTTTTCGGAAATATCTTTCTTGACAGGATACGTAACATCCTCCGAATCCGTAAAAATATAAGCAAGAGGGTCTTCCTCCTCTTTATATACGTTAATACCATCCATTGGGCGTGCTGAATCTCCAGAAGAATCTTTATCAGGATCATGACCAGTTGGATTTTGACAGTATCCATCCCACTCTTCATTTTCATTACCACCCCTTCGACCCAATAAATCTCCAGAAGAATCCTTATCCGGATCCAGAGCAGTTCGGGGTCGACAATCCTCATCCCAATCAATATGATCTTTTGAATCCTTCGGAAAATCAATCTGATCTCTGGAAGAATCTGCAGAAGAATCTCTATCAGGATCAAGGTCAGTTGGATTTTGAAAATCCTCATCCGGATCCATATGATCTCTAGAATCCGGATCAATATGATCTCTAGAATCCTTCGCAAAATAAATATGATGAATAAGATCTTTTGAGTCTCTTCGGCCCAATAAATCTCCAGAAGAATCTTTATCAGGATCCAGATCAGTTGGATTTTGAAAATCCTCATCCGGATCAATATGATCTCTAGAATCCATCGCAAAATCAATATGATCTTTTGAATCCTTCGGAAAATCAATCTGATCTCTGGAAAAACCTGCAGAAGAATCTCTATCAGGGTCAAGATCAGTTGGATTTTGAAAATCCTCATCCGGATCAATATGCTCTCTAGAATCTCTCGCAAAATCAATATGATCTTTTGAATCCTTTGAAAAATCAATCTGATCTCTGGAAAAATATTTTTTATGATTTTCAGCAATACCTTTTTTATGATTTTCAGCAATACCCTCAAAGGATTTGTGCATACCAAGTTTATAACGGCAAAAAGTTTTCGAAAGCTTGGAAAGAATCCTAAACCTCTCCCTTTCGCCAATTTCGTCAAGAATAAAGAAAAGATCAAGCTCATTTTTGTAAGATTCCTCCCAAAATTTGTAAATCCCAGAAACACTTTTTGGAATTTTCCTAAAAAAAGCAAGGTCAAGATAATCATAACTAATTTGTTTTTCACAAGAATCAGATAAAAGCGAAAATCCAATCCCCAGGCTGCCAGCTTCTTGACAAAATTTGAGGCAATCCATCTCGTGTTTGGGAAAAGATTCAAAAAATTCGGACAGATCAATCCCAAATTTGGAACAAAATTGTTCCAATCTGGGAAGATCCACCCGATTTTCGAAAAAAAGCTTATAAAATAAGGGAGAAATACTACAAAAATTTTCGCAGGACTTAGTAAAATAGTAAATCTCAATCGCATTATTGCCCAAAAGTTTCTCATTAAATTCTGTCTCAAAAGCTTCGGAACACAATTCATCGTCTTTGAAATATGGTTCATAATCTTTGGAAAAAAATTTCCGAAAAGCATCTTCATCTGATTTATAATATTTAGAGAGTATCCAACAAATTTCGAAATGGAAAAGCCCACCTTTTTTGGCGCATTCCTCGAAAAAACCAGAATCCCTTGTATCATATTTCGCACACCCGAAAAAAATTTGGAAAGGGCTAATCTCCCCTTCGTGGAGTTCCTCGAAACAATCAGGTCTATCAATCCCGCATTTGAAACAATACTTATCATTTTCGCGATCCTCCTCCTTATCGGTATTATTTAGTATTTCAATGAATACACAATTCTTACTATAATAACCCATAAATTCTTTTAAGAATTCTTTGTAGTTAATTTTTTCATAAAAAACTTCTTTATCAAATTCAATTGGATCCCTCGAAACCATGTCTTCATCCATGGGAATCCAAGTGCCTTCATCAATCAGAAGCTCTAGCCTATCCCAACTATTCATTCTTAAATGAATTCCACATTTCTCGCAGATTCTCGCTGCATTAAAGCTTTTTTTGTAGTGCAAATTATAACAATTTTCGCAGGGAACCCACAAATGCGCAAATTTTCGCATGCCGTCCGTTTCCGTTATATTCTCTGTTCCATCAGTTTTCTGATTTACGTCCCGTTCCAGATCCCGCTTCTCCATATTATTTACCTCCTCTCCCGGGTTTTTAGTTAATATAATATTATCAATTCCCCTATTTTCGGGGATCCATCCAAGACTTTCTGTATCACTTATCCTGGTATCCTCCGCGCTAAAATTCTTTTCATCAAGAGAACCCGAATTTTCTGTTGCTTCAGTAAGCAATTTATACTTGTGTCCTAAGTTCCTTTTTAATTCCAAGAAGGGTAACCGCCCTTTTTTTACAAAAGGTTGGTTTATCAAATTGAAAATAAAAGTCATAGTTATTAGAACCCCCTAATATCTGTACTTTTATAAAAAATAGAAAGAAGATAAGAGATATTGTTTATATTTCTAAAGATTCGAAAATGAAATATTAAAGCAATTTATTGAAAAGTAAATTGCGGGATATCCGTGTTATCTATGATATTTGTAAGAGTTGAATGCATAATTTAAAAATTTCCGATCAGATCATATGAGATGAGACCCACACGAACCGTTGTTGTATTTATTATCACGCATCCCATTTTATGACATTATAATTCATAGTAATCAATCAATGTAAAGATAAATAAAACTTTTATAAAATTATTTTACTAAAAATCCTACTCTTAGTCGGTAATTTTTTCCATCTATTTGTTTGTATATTTATATAAAAAAAAATTACCTTTGTCAAGTAGTCGGTAATTTTTTCCATCTATTTGTTTGTATATTTATATAAAAAAAAATTACCTTTGTCAAGTAGTCGGTAATTTTTTCCATGGTTAATTTTACCCTTAGGGCTATACGGACTCGAACCGATGACCTTTTCGGTAAAACGGATCAATCAAACGGATTATTATAAAAATGATTTAGTTTCAAGGACCCAACATGCATTTTTTTTTTGCATTGGGCTCTTTCATTAACTAATGTAAATATCAGCCAGTCCGCCATCTTTTTTCTATCAAGAAAAAATATGGTTCCATGTACTCTACTTCATTATTTACTTGACCTTTGGTTCATAAGCACTACCAAAGTGTTTCAAAGAAGAGTTTTATCTTGACGTAGGTGCGCCTTTGGCATCGATTATTTAAAATCTTAAATAGAGCCTCCGTCGTTCGGCTTAAAAAATCCAATATGAAAATTTGTACGCCTTAAAGTTCATAGGACGAAAAGAGATTTTTTGAGGCCCTTATGCTCATTATGCCTAGCATTGAATACCCTCGGAATCCACCATATCAAATCAAGATATGAAATTAATACAATACAATAATGGGGTCTATTTAGCGACTAAACGAGCACCTGAATCGAACCGAACTAGAACTAATTGTCAGGCTATTATTCTCTTGTTTTTTTTCTCAAAGTCATAGAGTAAGACATGGATTTAGCA